ATGATAAAACTTATAGACTAGTATAAACGGGTAGCGAATGGATAACTAGGATGTTATATGAGGACGTTATTAGAACGAAAAATGGTCATGAGGTTGATGAGGGCCAAATATCCTAAAAAAGAAAAATAATTAACCCTAGGAATTGAAACATCTTAGTACTAGGAGGATAAAAAATCAAGTGAGATTCCGTTAGTAGTGGTGAGCGAAAGCGGAGATAAATTAAAAAAAAAATCCAAAGAGGGTAATAGTCTCGTAAAGATAATAAGGGAAAAGAAGTAGAATAATTTGAAGATAGGTGTACCACACATCTAACCCTAAATATATATAACATACCGATAGTGAAGAAGTACTGCGAAGGAAAGTTGAAAGAGATAAAAATGAAAGAAAGCTTGAAATTCGCTACTTACAAGCAGACGAAAGTCGTCGTACCTTTTGTATAATGGGTTCGTGATAAAAATATTTGGCAAACTTAAGTTGATAAACGTAGGTGAAGTGAAAACAAATTTGAATAGAGTATCAAGTCAAATAGAACCCGAAACCAAGTGATCTAGCTATGGGCAGTTTGAAACTTCCTTAAATGGGGGTGGAGGAACGAACCGGTGGTTGTGGCAAAAACCTCGGAAGACCTGTGGCTAGGGGTGAAAAGCTTATCGAACTTGGAAATAGCTGGTTTTCTGCGAAAATTATTGAAGTAATGCGTCGTAAGTTAATTTATTTTTGTACGGTAAAGCACTGAATGGGCTACCGCATGAAGGTCGTCCAAACAAACTATGAAAGTACANGAAGAGAATACGATAGACAGACCGTGGGCGAGAAGGTCCATTGTCGAGAAGGAAACAACCTGGATCAGAAGTTAAGGTCGTTGATNTACTCTAAGTGTAAAAGAGGCTTAAATAAGAGTAAAAACAATGAGTAAGTAGGCTTGGAACCAGCCATCTTTGAAAGATAACGTAATAGTTCACTCAATGAATTTATAATCCTCTAAATTATGGCGGCTTAAGTAGTAAACCGAAACTCTGAATCTATAGAAGGATAGTAGCAGAACGTACTGTAATTACATTTGAAATTGCGAAAGCGTTTATCAGAAGTGATAATGCGAACATGAGTAAAAAACAGTGTGAAAATCGCTGCTCATGGCCCAAGGTTTCCAATTTTAGGATTATCCGAATTGGGTTAAACCGCCCCTAAGAGCTGATTGATGGGGAATAANTAGTAAGTGGTTACAATTAATTATTTACTTTAAAGACGGTACTGNAAACTAACTCAAGTGGGCTAAAGAGTGATGGTATAATTTATCTTAAGGAACTCGGCAAATTGTCCCTGTAAGCTCTGCAAGAAGGGGAGCCGGTGAAAGACAGAAGATGAATAACTTAATTTTACCGGTCTTAGAAAAGAGGGGGTGTCGACTGTTTACCAAAAACATAGCTTTCAACAAAGGACCTTTGGTTTGAAGCGTTGAAGGTGAGGCCTGCCCAGTGGTTGTATTTAAAATCGAGGGATAAAATAAGTTGCTTGACTAAGAACAATTAAATGGCCGCGGTAACTCTGACCGCGATAAAGTAGCGCAATCAATAGTCAATTAATTGTTGACAAGTATGAATGGCTTAACGAGTACTCCACTGTCTCAAGATAAATACCAATGAAATTGAATTCGTAGTGAAGATGCTACGTACAAATTGTTAGACGAGAAGACCCCGTTGAGCTTTACTGGAAGCTTATACTGTTTATTTATTAATTTATAAGGTAGAGAAACTACAAAATATTTTGGTAAGAACTAATTATAGGTGTAAGTTGGACAGTTTGATTGGGGCGATCGCCTTCTAAAGAGTAACGAAGGTGCACATAAGGTATATACTGTAATAGAATAAAAATAAAGCCTGACAGTAAGAGTAATTCTCGAGCTGACACGGTAGAAGATAGCCGTGGGTTATAGTGACCCGTTTGTTTAGGGTGGGATAATTAACGATCAATAAATAAAAGTTACCACGGGGATAACAGCGTAATCTCGTTTGAGAGTTCGTATCGATGACGATGTTTGCGACCTCGATGTTGAATTGCGGTTTCCTGGGGGTGCAGCCGCTTCCAAGGGTTGGACTGTTCGTCCATTAAAATCGTACATGATTTGAGTTCAGACCGGCGTGAGCCAGGTCGGTTTCTATCTACAATTTGTTTAGGAAACATTAAATACAACTACACTCTAGTACGAAAGGATCGAGTGTTTAGTTATCCGCTGGTGGACCAATTGTATTGCTGTTGGGTGGCTACGATAAAATTAATAATCACTGAATGCATCTCAAGTGAGAAGTAAGGTATTATTATATGTTTCCAATTTTAGAGCCGTTCGAGAATAGAACGTTGATAGGATCTATATATAGTATAAGATTACTAAGCTTTTAAATACTAGTCATTGTTAAAAGAAAAAATGGAAAATTTTGTTCTAAGTACATCATTAATAGTTCTAAGGGACGCTCCAGAGCCATGACAGCTAGGTTTTCAAGACGCAGCTAGTCCAGTTATGGAGGAAATTATCTTTTTTCATGATCAAATAATGTTCATATTAACTATTATTGTTACTATTGTTTTATGGCTGTTAATTAGAGCTTTAACTTTGAAACACTATTATAAATACTTATTTGAGGGAACTCTAATTGAAATAATCTGAACTTTAGTTCCTGCATGTGTATTAATATTTATTGCTTTTCCTTCTTTAAAATTATTGTATTTAATGGATGAAGTAATTGATCCGGCTTTAACTATAAAAGCGATTGGACATCAATGATATTGGTCTTATGAGTACTCCGATTACGGAACAAATACGATTGAATTTGATTCCTATATGGTTCCTACTTCCGATCTAAATAAGGGGGATTTAAGATTGTTGGAGGTTGATAATCGACTAATAGTGCCAATACAAACACAAGTGCGAGTATTAGTAACTGCCGCGGATGTTTTACATGCATTTGCCGTACCATCTCTAGGGGTGAAAGTAGATGCGGTGCCAGGACGATTAAACCAAACAAGCTTTTTTCTTAAAAGACCTGGAGTGTTTTACGGACAATGTTCTGAGTTATGTGGGGCAAATCATTCTTTTATGCCTATTGTAATAGAGGGCGTATCGTTAGAAAAGTATGTATCTTGAGTAGCAACACAGTCTGAGGAGGCTTAAGTCTTTTTTTTTTTTAAAGGTCTGTATCTTAATGATGTGAAACTCATATGGTAGAGTAATAGACTTTTAATCTGTAAGTAGTTGGTTCGAACCCAACCACATCAGTATGCCACAATTAGAAGCTGTAACTTTTCTGTGTCAGTATATATGAAAGTTGGTAATTTTATTTTTTTTGTTTTCAATACTTGTAAATTCAATATTGCCCAGATTACAATGACAGATCGTTGTTAGAGATCAAGTTAATTCTACAGAAATGAAGAAAGAAAGAATTAAACTGGAGACAATTTTAATAATATAATGTTTGCAGCTTATTTTGATCAATTTAATGTAATTAAGTTAATAACATTACAAGTTTTTTTAGGGGATTGATCAATAACTTTTACTAACTCTTCAATGATGATGATGTTAGCCATTATTATATCATGATCGCTATTAGAGGGAAATAAATTAATACCTAATAGATGGCAATTCGTTATAGAATTTATATATATAAACATTCACTCGGTGGTTCAAGATAACTTAGGGAAGGCGGGTCAAAAGTTTTTTCCTTTTGTGTTATGTCTTTTTATATTTATTGCCATGCTAAATATTTTAGGGTTATTCCCTTATGTGTTTGTTCCAACTGCTCAAATAGTAATTACTCTGGGTATGTCTGTATCAATAATAATAGCAGTAACATTATTAGGGCTTTTTACATTTAAGTTAAATTTTTTTAGTATATTAATGCCGGGAGGGGTTCCATTAGTATTGGCCCCTTTTCTTGTTGTTATAGAGACTGCAAGTTATTTAATTAAGGCAATTTCATTAGGAGTTAGATTGGCGGCTAATATATCTGCGGGGCATTTATTATTTGCTATTTTATCTGGATTTGCANTTAATATGTTATCAAATGGGATGATAATTTCAAGCTTAGTTCCTATGTTAATTATGGTATTTATAACATTATTAGAAATAATGGTGGCTATAATTCAGGCTTATGTGTTTTGTTTATTAACTACTATTTATTTAGGGGATACTATAACACTTCACTAAGCTAAGGCCTACCCATAGCTCAATTGGGGGAGCATTTACCTTCTAAGTAAGAGGTTGTAGGTTCAAGTCCTATTGGGTAATAATAATATTAAGAGAGTCTATGATGCAACAAGTTTATCACCCTTATCACTTAGTAAAACCAAGTCCGTGACCATATATAGGGGGCTGTGGGGCCCTTTTAACAACTGTAGGGGCGATAGTGTATTTCCATTATAGTCCTGCTTGAGTTTTAAGCTTTGGTTTAGTAATAATTGTAGTAACAATGGTGGTTTGATGACGAGATGTTATTAGAGAAGCAACATATCAAGGCCATCATACATTAATTGTAAAACAGGGACTAAAATATGGAATGATTTTATTTATTTTATCGGAAGTATGTTTGTTTTTTTCTTTTTTTTGAGCTTTTTTTCACAGTAGTTTAGTTCCTACTGTAGAAATTGGAGCAGTTTGACCTCCTAGGGGCGTAGATCCGTTAAATCCATTTTCGGTTCCTCTATTGAATACTGTTGTTTTATTAAGCTCTGGGGCTACTGTTACTTGAACTCATCATGCAATAATTAGTGGTAAAAGAAAAGAAGCCATTATAGGCTTAGTTTTTACCGTTTTTTTAGGAATTTTATTCACAGGGTTACAAGCAATGGAGTATTATGAAGCTCCTTTCACAATTTCCGATTCAGTTTATGGATCAACTTTCTTTTTAACAACTGGCGCTCATGGAGCACATGTTTTAATAGGTAGTTCTTTTTTATTAGTATGTTTAATACGACTTATATATTACCAATTCACAAGACATCATCATTTTGGATTTGAGGCTGCCGTATGATATTGACATTTTGTGGATGTAGTTTGGTTATTTCTTTTTATTTTTATGTACTGATGAGGTTCATAGTTAATAAAATAAATTATAGTGGTTAGCTAAAATGGGAAGGCGTTAAGTTTTGATCTTAATAATTGCAGGTTCGATTCCTGCACGACTAGGTTGAGGAGATTAGGTCAATGGTAGACCGATAGCCTTCAAAGTTTTTAGTGTTGGTTCGATTCCAACATCTTCTGTCTACAATAGCTTAGTGGTAAAGCTTTTAGCTGTTAACTAAAATTATATCAGTTCGATTCTGATTTGTAGAGGGGGAGTGTGGTGAAAATGGTAAACACATTTGATTTAGGATCAGAGTTTTGCAGGTTCAAGTCCTGTCGCTCTTAAGGTGATAAAAACAATAAGAAAAGAAAACCCTATAATATCTTTAGTTAATAATATATTTGTAGACCTCCCAGCACCATCTAATATAAGTTATTTATGGAATTTTGGATCTTTATTGGGAGTTTGCTTAATTATACAAGTAATAACAGGAATATTTCTGGCGATGCACTATTGTGCAGATGTAAATTTGGCCTTTACATCAGTAGTTCACATTACAGGGGACGTGAATTATGGGTATATTCTAAGATATTTGCACGCTAATGGGGCATCTATGTTTTTTTTTTGTGTTTATTTACATATAGGGAGGGGAATATATTATGGAAGTTATTCAAAAATTATAGTTTGAAATGTGGGAGTTTTATTATTTTTATTAATGATAATAACTTCTTTTATTGGTTATGTATTGCCTTGGGGACAAATGTCTTTTTGAGCCGCTACTGTTATTACTAACTTATTATCTGCTATTCCTTATATAGGTGATGATATAGTTAAATGAGTATGAGGAGGATTTAGTGTTTCAAATGCTACTTTAAATAGATTTTTTAGTCTTCATTATTTATTACCTTTTTTATTGATAGGCTTGGCATTGGTACATTTAATAGCTTTACACGAAGATGGCTCAAATAATCCGATAGGAATAAGATCTGATATAGATAAAGTTCCTTTTCATCATTATTACACTATAAAGGATTTTTTCGGAGCAATCGCTTTATTGATAGGTATATGTGTATTAGTATTTTTACTACCGTATTTATTAGGGGATGCAGAAAATTTCAAACAAGCTAATCCTCTTGTTACTCCTGAACATATAAAACCAGAATGATATTTTCTTTTTGCTTACGCTATTTTACGATCTATTCCAAATAAATTAGGAGGAGTTATTGCTTTATTGGCAAGTATATTAGTTTTATTTTTTTTACCACACCTTCATAAAAGTAGGTTTAGAGGGTTAAGCTTTAGACAATTAAGTAAATTTTTTTTTTGGTTCCTAGTTGGAGATTTTTTCCTTTTAACTTGAATAGGTGGTCAACCAGTAGAAGAACCATATATATTAATTGGTCAATTGGTGTCTTTATTTTATTTTGCTTATTTTTTAATAATAGTTCCAATTGTGGGTATTTTAGAGAATAGATTATTAAAGTTGGTGTAAAAAGTCTTTGTAGCTCAATTGGGGGAGCATTTACCTTGTAAGTAAGAGGTTGTAGGTTCAAGTCCTACTAGAGACAAAAAAATTAAAAATTATAAAAAAAAAATCAAGATCGTAATTGAAATTAAATGGCAACTGAAATATTAACTGCAGCTAAATTTGTTGGGGCTGGAGCGGCTTCTATAGGGGCAGCCGGAAGTGGAGCAGGAATAGGTACTGTTTTTGGTAACTTAATCATAGGCTACGCAAGAAATCCATCTTTAAAGCAGCAATTATTTACATATGCAATCTTAGGGTTTGCGATATCAGAGGCTATGGGGCTATTTTGTTTAATGATGGCCTTCCTAATCTTATTCGCACTCTAAATTGTGCAAAGACTTATCTTTGCTTAAGATGAGATGACTGAGGGGGTAAGGTGGTAATTTGCTAAATTACTAAAGTTTTGGCTTTGCATGGGTTCGAATCCCATTCTCATCGAGTTATCAACAGGGAATAGATCAATTGGTGGATTGTCTGCGTTGGAAGTAGGAGGTGTGAGTTCAAGTCTCATTTCCTTGATATGTTAGAATTAGTAGCTTTATTTCCCGTGATGGGTATATTAAATATATTGGTCATAATAAGGGAGGATGATATAAGATTAAAAAAAATTGCTTTAGAATGGTCTTTGTTAACATTAACAGCAACAATTCTTTTATGGGCTTCTTTCGACGGGGAAGGGCAATTTCAAGCCATTAAAAATTTTGAGTGAGTTCCGGGGTCGGCACTTTTTGCAGTGGATGGTATTTCCCTATTTTTTTTAATTTTAACTGCTTTATTAACCCCGATTTGTGTTTTAATAAGTCGAAATTCGATTAAATCTTTAATAAAAGAGTTTTTATTATGTTTATTAGTTATAGAAATATTATTGATGGGGGTGTTTACTGTTTTAGATTTAGTGGGGTTTTATATATTATTTGAGGGGGTACTGATTCCAATGGTTCTAATTATAGGAATATGAGGATCAAGAGAAGAAAAAGTGCAAGCGGCTTATTATTTCTTTTTCTATACGTTTATTGGGTCCGTATTTATGTTACTAGCCATATTTTTTTTATATGACCAAGTAGGAACTACTGACTATCAAGCCCTATGTTGTCAACAATATGAAAGAGAGTTACAATATTTTATTTTTATAGGGTTTTTTTTAAGCTTGGCAATTAAAATACCTAAAATTCCATTTCATATATGATTGCCACAGGCACACGTTGAGGCTCCAGTGGCCGGGTCTGTAATTTTAGCGGGAATTTTATTAAAATTAGGCGGATATGGGTTTATAAGGTTTTCATGACCACTACTTCCAGAAGCTTCGGAATATTTTGCTCCTTTTATTCGAATTTTAAGCTTATTAGCTATTATTTATGGAAGTTTAACTACTTGTCGACAGGTTGACTTAAAACGTATAGTAGCTTATTCTTCTGTGGCCCATATGGGTTTGGTAACTTTAAGCTTATTTAGTCATACAGTTCAGGGCTTAGTAGCAGCAGTCTTTTTAATGTTAGCACATGGCTTAGTAAGTTCTGCTTTATTTATTGCCGTAACTTTTTTGTATGAGCGGCATCATACTCGTTTAGTTAGATATTATAGAGGAATGGTTATTACTATGCCCTTGTTTGGGGCATTAACGTTGGCTTTAGTATTAGCAAATGCGTCAATTCCTTTAAGTTGTAATTTTGTAGGAGAATTTTTTTCATTATTGGCAGCTTTTGAGTATAGTTATGTTGTGGGGGTATTAGCTTCTTTGGGGACAGTTTTATCTGCTGGTTATTCAATATATTTGTATAATAGGGTTTGTTTTGGTTTTCCATCCAAATTTATTTTTTATTCTAGAGACTTAAATAGACGTGAATTTTACATTTTGTTAATTTTAGTAATTTTAATCTACTTAATGGGTATTTTTCCCTTTTTGGCAATAGATGTTATAAAAAGTTCNGTAATATTTCAAGAGGAGGTGAAAATAGCTCAGTGGTAGAGCGCAGGTTTGTGGGACCAAAGGTCGAGAGTTCAAATCTCTTTTTTCACTTATTTATTCCCGCTTCTATGGTTTAGGGGTTAAGACATTAAGTTTTCAACTTAAAGACAGGAGTTCAAATCTCCTTAGGAGTAAAGTGGAAGGATTATTTTATTTATTTGCATTAAGTATTATTATATCGGGAGTAATGGTAATATCTGCTCTTAATCCTGTACATTCTGTACTTTGATTGGTAGTGGCTTTTATTGGAGCCTCCGCCCTTTTTATTTTATTGGAGGTAGAATTTTTAGCCTTAATTTTATTAATTGTTTATGTAGGTGCTATTGCTATTTTATTTTTATTTGTAATAATGATGTTAAACTTAACTGGCTTAGAGGGAACAGATCGATCTAATTATCTGCCAGCCGGCTTCATAATAGGAATAGTTTTCTTATCCGAAGTATTAATTCTTCAAACTCGAATATCAACGGTTGAGTCTTATAGAAACTCTAATTGAAATTTTATGGAGGCATCTAATATTGAAGTATTAGGTCGGGTCTTGTATACTAATTATTGTTATTTATTTATTTTAGCCAGTCTAATTTTATTGGTGGCGTTGATAGGGGCAATAGTTTTAACACATGATACTAGAGTAAAGATAAAAAGACAAGATATTTTTATTCAAACCAGTCGACAATTATGGAAAAACAATTAAAATGGATGCGGAATTTTTAGAAATATTTTTTTTAATATTATTTAGTGTAACTCTTTCAACTGTTATATCTGGGGCCTCTTATTTAGTAGGAATAAGACAACCGGACAGTGAAAAGGTTTCTGTATATGAATGTGGATTTGATCCATTAGGGTCGTCAAGGACCCCGTTCTCAGTAAAATTTTTTTTAGTAGGGATTTTATTTTTGGTATTTGATTTGGAAATATCTTTTCTCTTTCCTTGATGTGTAATTTATAATCAAATTGGGTTGCTAGGTATTTGGATGATGTATTTATTTTTGGTAATATTAACAATAGGTTTAATCTATGAGTGAGTTAAAGGTGGATTAGAGTGGGAGTAAAGATATGTCTGTAATTTAAGGGTAAAAATAATTATCTTCGAAATAAATAATAGGAGTTCAAATCTTCTCGGGCATTATGTTTTATGAGCACGTAGCAATCGGAGCAGTGTTATTTGTACTAGGCGGTTTAGGGGTAGTCTTTAATAGAAGTAATTTAATAATAATGTTAATGTCAATAGAATTGATGTTGTTGGCGATTTCTTTTTTATTTTTAATTAATTCAGTTATAGTAGACGATTTAATAGGACAAATATTTGCTATAATGATCATAACAGTAGCTGCAGCGGAATCTGCTATTGGTTTGGCTGTTTTAGTGGCTTATTATAGAGTGAGGGGAACAATAGTAGTTCGATCGTTAAATCTTTTAAGAGGTAGAAAAGTCGAGTGCTTTATTTAACTCGTTGATTGTATTCAACTAACCACAAAGATATTGGGACTTTATATTTATTATTTGGTGCTTTTTCGGGTATGATAGGGACTGGGTTTAGTTTTCTTATTAGACTAGAGCTATCGGCACCAGGATCAATGTTGGGTGATGACCATCTTTATAATGTCATAATTACCGCTCATGGTCTTATAATGATTTTTTTCTTAGTTATGCCGGTTATGATTGGGGGATTTGGTAACTGATTTGTTCCTCTCTATATCGGAGCTCCGGATATGGCTTTTCCAAGATTAAATAATATTAGTTTCTGAGTATTACCTCCATCATTAATATTACTATTAGGCTCAGCTTTTGTTGAACAAGGGGTTGGGGCCGGATGAACTGTTTATCCCCCTTTATCGAGCGTACAAGCACATTCAGGGGGTTCGGTGGATGCAGCGATATTTAGTCTCCATTTGGCTGGTATTTCATCAATTCTAGGATCAATGAATTTTATTACAACTATTTTTAATATGCGGGCACCTGGTATTACGATGGATAGATTACCTTTATTTGTTTGATCTATTTTAGTAACTACATATCTATTAATATTATCTTTACCTGTTTTAGCCGGAGCAATAACTATGCTGTTAACAGACAGAAATTTTAATACGACCTTTTTTGACCCGGCAGGAGGTGGGGATCCAATATTATTTCAGCACTTATTCTGATTTTTTGGACACCCAGAAGTTTATATCTTAATTCTACCGGGATTTGGTATAGTTTCTCAAATTATTCCAACATTTGCAGCTAAAAAACAAATATTTGGTTACCTAGGAATGGTTTATGCTATGGTTTCAATTGGAATATTAGGGTTTATTGTATGAGCACACCATATGTTTACAGTAGGGATGGATGTAGACTCAAGGGCCTACTTCAGCGCGGCTACGATGATAATAGCAGTACCTACTGGAATAAAAATCTTTAGTTGAATTGCTACAGTTGTTGGAGGTTCACTGAGAACAGACACTCCTATGTTATGGGCTTTAGGGTTTGTGTTTTTATTCACTGTTGGAGGATTAACCGGAATTGTATTAGCATGTAGTTCTTTAGATGTGTTACTTCATGATACATATTATGTGGTAGCTCATTTTCATTATGTTTTATCAATGGGGGCAGTATTTGCGTTGTTTGGGGGATTTTACTATTGATTTGGTAAAATTACAGGATATTGTTATAACGAGGTCTTAGGAAAAATCCACTTTTGATTAATGTTTATTGGGGTTAATATAACTTTCTTTCCTCAACATTTTTTAGGTCTAGCTGGACTTCCAAGGCGATATTCTGATTATCACGATAGCTTCGCAGGTTGAAATCAAATTAGTTCTGTAGGTTCTCTAATATCAATTGTAAGTGTTATGGTTTTTTTATATCTTGTTTATGATGCTTATGTTCGAGAAATAAAATTTGTGGGATGAACTAATGATAGTGGTCATTATCCGTCGCTTGAATGAGTTCAAGCTTCTCCTCCCGCCCATCACACTTATAATGAATTACCTTTTGTATATAAAATAAGTAATTAGAAGATAATATTAAGGGGGAAAGGTGGTCGAGTTGGTTAAAACGTCTATTTTGAAAGTAGAGATCATTTTATGATTCGTAGGTTCGAGTCCTACCCTTTTCAAATTATTTAGAGAAAGGCTGATAGCTTACTAGGTAAAGCACGTTGCTCATAACGACGGTGTCGGTGGTTCGATCCCACTTCAGCTTATAAGCTTTAGGGGTTAAAGTTTACTAGGTAAAATAATAGATTGTCATTCTATAGAAATAGGTTCAAACCCTGTTAACCTCGGGCGTTATAGTATAATGGAAAGTGCAGTAGTTTGCAAAACTATTAGTATAGGTTAAATTCCTATTAATGTCTATAAGAGAAAAAATGGTAATAATAATATTTAAGATTGTAGTAATAGTAGTGTCATTATTAATTTCGATAGCATATTTAACATTAGCGGAACGAAAAGTTTTAGGGTATATGCAAGCTAGAAAGGGTCCTAATGTGGTAGGAGTATATGGTTTGTTACAGCCTTTGGCAGATGGATTGAAATTATTTATTAAAGAAATTATTATTCCAAATCATGCTAATATGTTTATATATATTGTGGCTCCAATTTTATCTTTAACATTAGCTTTTATTGCTTGAGGGGTAATTCCTTACGGACCGGGGGTTGTTTTAAGTGATTTAGGGATTGGGGTACTTTATTTATTTGTTGTATCATCCATAAGTGTATATGCTATATTAATGTCTGGTTGATCAAGTAACTCTAAGTATGCTTTTTTAGGGGCTATTAGAGCCGCGGCTCAAATGATAAGTTATGAGGTGTCAATAGGGTTAATAATTATAGCGGTTATTTTNTGTGTNGGTTCTTTAAGTTTATCTGAAATTGTTCTGGTTCAGGAAAACATGCCACTTATTTTACCACTATTTCCTGCGGCAATAATGTTCTTCGTTTCAGTCTTGGCAGAAACAAATAGGGTTCCATTCGATTTAACAGAGGGTGAATCAGAATTAGTATCTGGGTTCAATGTAGAGTATTCGAGTATGTCATTTGCTTTATTTTTTTTAGCGGAGTATTGTCATATAATATTGATGTCAACTTTTGCGGTACTACTTTTTCTTGGCGGGTGATTATTACCTTTTAATATTTTCGGGATGACTCCGCCTTTCTATAATTTTGTATGGTTTGCTATAAAAATAGTTATAATTGTATTCTTATTTATTTGAATAAGAGCAACTTATCCCAGAATTCGATATGATCAATTAATGACTTTATTATGAAAATCTTATCTGCCTTTAAGTGGGGGGTTTGTAGTATTAGTATCTGGCATTCTTATAGGGGAGAGTGCTTTTCCTTCTGCATAGGTTATATATAAAGATCCATTGTGGTGAAAAAGGTAGACACGTTGGACTTAAAATCTAATGGAAATAATCGTATGAGTTCAAGTCTCATCAGTGGAAGTATAGTCCGGTATGTAGCTTAATTAGGTAGAGCATAGTTTTGATAAGACTGAGGGTATTGGTTCAACTCCATTCAAGCCGAAAAGAGTAAAGTGGCAGAAGGGTGATGCGTACCGCTGTAAACGGTATATTTTGAGAGTTCGAGTCTCTCCTTTACTATTTTGTTTATAGAGAAGACTAAGGGTTAGTCGCCAGGCTCATGATTTGGAAATGTAGGTTCGAGTCCTACCTCTATTTATGTATGAAATTTTAAATATAGTAATGAATTCTGAGGTATTATTAAGTATAGCTGTATTAAGTTTAGTTCTCTATGGTATAAATTTATCAACACTTAAAATGTCAATTGTGTTAATTTTTATTATGGGAATTATAGTAGGGGTGGATTATTTTAATTTGGACCAGGTGTCGTGGGTAGGTGATTTAACAAACGGTTTGTTGATAACAAGTTGTTGAACAGTAACTTGTAAACTTATAATTATAATAGGCACAATTTCAATATTATTAATGAGTGTTGGAGAGGAAATAATTATTCGACCTACTCGATCTGCACCTATATTAATATTAATTGTGGCCCTAAGTTCATTATTATTAGTATCCTCTATTAATTGATTTTCAATTTATTTGGCAATTGAGTTACAAACTTTAACATTGTTTATTCTGGTGGCATTAAAAAGAGATAGTGCTTATAGTACTGAGGCCAGTTTAAAATTTTTTGTGTTAGGGGCAGTATCTTCTGGTCTATTTTTATTTGGATGTGTATTACTATACGGAGTAACTGGAACAACTAGTGTACAAGAGATAAATTCTAATTTAACAGTAGATGTAGGTAAAATATTAGTAACTATATCTTTACTATTTAAATTATCAGCTGTTCCTTTTCATATGTGAGCTCCAGACGTGTATGAGGGTTCGCCCACAATAATAACTGCATTATTAACAACTGTACCTAAAATTGGAGTATTTTCAATTTTAGTTCAAATTGGTCCGGTAACAAATGTAGTGTTAATTTGTGCTGTATTGTCAATAGTTTATGGGGCTATTGGGGCCTTAAATCAAACTAAAGTTAAACGTCTATTAGCTTATAGTGGTATTGGACATATGGGGTTTATATTACTTGGTGTAGCAATTGGATCTTTTGAAAGTATTCAAGCAGGGTTGATATACCTGATAGTTTATGTAATAATGTCTATTTGTAGTTTTTCTATATTATTATCTTTAAATTTAACTAAAGATTTTTTAATCGAGGTTAAGGAGTTATCTAGAAAAAATCCAGTTATTGGTGTAACATTAGCCCTAACTTTTTTATCAACGGCTGGTATTCCTCCTTTAGCAGGATTTTTAAGTAAATGGCTTGTATTACTTTCTGGTGTATCAAGTGGTTATTATATTATTAGCTTAATAGTTGTGGTTAGCTCTGTTATTGCTGGGGTTTATTATGTGAGGGTTGTACAAATAATATACTTTCAAGTTGAAAGCTCTATATTAATCTGAGAAAGAATATTTAAAAAAGAGAGAGAGATGGAATTAAGTAAATCTATATTGATTGGGGTAACTTTTTTTATAATTTTATTTTTAATGGTCTCTCCTAACTTTTTATTACAAATAACGCATGATGCTACGATAAGTTTATATTAAAAATGTATATATTAGTTTTATTTATACCTTTATTAAGTGCCATGATTTCCGGATTTTTAGGAAGAAAAATAGGGACAAAGGGGGCCGGAATTTTAACATCAAGTTGTATATCCATGACTGTAATAATTTCTGGTTGAATGTTTTATGAAACTGCTTTAAGTGGATCTTCCACTTATTTAAAATTATGAGGGTGGTTTGATTCAGAATTATTAACTACAGATTTTGGGTTACAATTTGATAGTTTAACTTCAACAATGCTTATATTAATAACGAGTGTGTCGGCCTTGGTACATATTTATTCAACCGGTTATATGTCAGAGGATCCTCATATTCCTCGGTTTATGTCTTATTTGTCATTCTTTACTTTTTTAATGATAGTATTAGTGACAAGTGATAATTATGTTCAACTATTTATTGGTTGGGAAGGAGTTGGTTTATGTTCTTATCTTTTAATTAATTTTTGATTAACTAGAATAAAAGCTAATAAGGCGGCTATGAAAGCTATGTTAATAAATCGAGTGGGGGATATAGGGTTGTTGTTAGCCATGTTTATGATAATTAAAGAATTTGGTACCTTAGAATATTCTACAATTTATAGTTTATTGGGAGTAGTTGATAAAAAAAAATTAACTGTAATTTGTTTATTGTTATTTTTTGGGGCGGTAGGAAAATCTGCTCAATTAGGCTTACATACTTGGCTACCAGATGCTANGGAGGGTCCTACACCAGTTTCGGCTTTAATCCATGCGGCTACTATGGTTACGGCCGGGGTATTTTTAATTATTAGATCTGGCCCGCTTTTTGAAGGTTCGTCTTTAGTATTAACTATAGTAACTTCTTTAGGGGCTTTAACTGCTTTTTTTGCTGCAACAACAGGGGTGGTTCAAAATGATCTTAAAAAAGTAATAGCTTATTCTACTTGCAGTCAATTAGGCTATATGGTGATGGCATGTGGGGTTTCTAATTATTCTACAAGCTTATTTCATTTATTAAATCATGGCTTTTTTAAAGCTTTATTATTCTTAAGTGCGGGTTCGGTTATACATGCTGTTAATGGAGAGCAAGATATGAGGAAGATGGGTGGCCTAATAAGATCTATTCCGTTTTCTTACGCTATGATATTAATAGGTTCTTTGTCCTTGATGGGTTTTCCTTATCTAACTGGGTTTTATTCTAAGGATTTAATTTTAGAATTAACCTATGGTAAATATTATATTATTTTTGCTTATTGATTGGGGAGTTTTTCTGCATTATTGACTGCATTTTATTCTGTTAGATTGATTTATTTAACTTTTCTAACTAATACTAACGCTAATAAGGATATTTTTAAAGGGGTTGGTGAATCTTCTTGAAATATAACTTTTCCTTTATTATTATTAGGGTTTGGAAGTATTTTTGTTGGCTATTTGGCGAAAGAGGTTGTGCTTTCAAATGTTATTAATCCTGTAGTTTCTAATTTTATTAAGATTACTCCCTTTGTATTAAGTTTATTAGGTATGTTTTTGGCTTTTATTATTTATAGTAGTGGGGTGGTTTTTAAAGGAGGTCAACGAGTATTATACACCTTTTTTAATTCTGCTTGACAATTTAATTATGTTATTAATAATTTTTTTGTAAATTATATATGAAAATTTGGCCATCTTATAACATATAGAATTATAGATAGAGGGCTTTTAGAGATTATTGGGCCAAAAGGGGCGCCTCAACTCTTAATTAGATCCACTCAAAGGGTAAGTAATTTACAATCGGGAACGGTATTTAATTATGCTTTAATTATGATTGTATTTACTTCTCTATTTATTTTGGGGTTTTAGCTCATACGGTAGAGCATGGGCTTTGCAAGTCTGGGGCGGCTGGTTCGAGTCCAGTAAACTCCAGCTCTTATTTTAAAGGGCTATATAGGCTCTATACTAAACATCAATTAAAAATTTGTTTAGCACAAGTAGCTTAATTGGTAGAGCAAAACACTGAAAATGTTAAGGTTACTAGTTCAATTCTGGTCTTGGGCAATTCCTTTGATTTTGGGGATAACATAAAGCGAGCGGCACCTATAATACATGTTAGGGAACGAGTAGTTTACAAACTATATGTCCCGGACAGGTGAGTAATACTTTAGAATTAACCAATTGGGCACTAGAAAATAGTGAATCAAAGTATATGTTATAACCAATTGATAATCTGGAGTCGTATTAGGTAGAGGATTGTGTCCTGCCAAAGATGCGTAGTCGAGAGACCACACTTTCACTGAAATAAGGGAAAGACTCGTATAGAGGCTGCAGTAGAGAATCTTGTGCAATGTATGAAAGTACGACACAGGGATGTCGCAGAAGATAGACCGTCAAATATACGTGCCAGCCGACGCGGTTATACGTAAGGTCTAAGTTTTTGTTCAGAAAGGCGTAAAGGGTGCGTAGGTGAATGAGTAAAAAGAGGGGTAAATATAACTTTTATGTAGCGGTAGAATGCTTGAATATAAACAGGTACATCAAAAGCGAAGGCAATTTACTACAACAAACTGACACTCAAGCACGAAAGTTAGGGTAGCAAACAGGATTAGATACCCTGGTAGTCCTTACTGTAAACTATGAGAATTAGATTAGAAGTAAGTCTACGAGAACTCAAAAAAAAAAACTCCGCCTGAAGATTACGATTGCAAGATTAAAATTTAAAAAATTTGGCGGTTCACTAAACCAATTAGAGGGGCGTGTAGTTTAATTCGATGATCCGCGATTAACCTTACCAAAGTTTGTATATTTAATACGTAAATAAATCAGTACTAAATACAGGTATTGCATGGCCGTCGTCAGTTCGTGTTGTGAAAGAAATAGAAGGAGCTCAACCCTTAACGATAATTTTGTTGGAATTACGTAATTAAGGATGACGTCAGGTCCTTATGATCCAAATGTTTTGGGCGATATATGCGCCACAATCTTTTATACAAAGAGAAAGACAAGAAAACTTTAAAATAAAAGTTCGGATTGTACCTTGAAATAGGGGCATAAAGTTGGATTTAATAGTAATCGAAAAGCAGAGCGTTTCGGTGAATTCGGCTCTAGTGTTCGTACAAATCGCCCGTCACCTCCACTAAGTAAATAATTTTTAAGTGTTTAACTTAAGTTAAAGAAATAAATATTAAATATTAATTTTCTTTTATTATCTAAGCTCGTTAACAGTAGTTGAATATTAGGGAGAGTTTATAAGGTGGAGAAAGTCGTAACATAGTGAGGGTATTGGAAAATGCCCTCGGATTAATGCATATATAGTTTATCTGGTAAAATAATTGATTTCCAATCAATAAAGGTAGGTTCAAGTCCTATTGTATGCAAACTTGAAGGTGTTTAACTCAGTTGGTAGAGTGTCGTGCTTACACTACGAAGGTGGAAAGTTCAAATCTTTCAACACTTA